GAATTCAAGTTGATTATGTTTCGTTTCTTCCTCGGAGAAAGACGATCAAACAATTCCCAATCATGGTCCTTGCGGATCGGATCATCCGTATAGGATAAAAAAAGAAACTCCAGATATTTGCTATCCTTCTCTTTGAATGAGATCTCAATTCCAGCTACGGTTTCATTAGATATCTGACAACTAGAATCCCTCTTTTTTCCGATCCGGTTCCTCCACCACCGCGAACCCCGGTTAGATTCAGGCATGATACGCTTTTTCTTTATTGGGATAACCCAAGTACTCTCTTGCGGATCCATGAAACAACTATCAGAAATCTTTTTCCCTTTTGGAAGATACAGGAGCGAAACAATCAACCTATTTATATTGGAAGACCAAAAAGATTCTTCCAATGTCTCCTTTCTGGGTCCAATGGAATTCATAGGTATAGGAAGAAGCCCCATCAAATAGAGATTTTTTCTTTCGACCATCTTTCGATTGTTAATACGAGATATAAGGACCGCTGCTACAAGCAGTACTACACCTTTGATCGTGAAATATCGATTGCTTGTTGCACCCTGTGAATCACGTGAAAGTAGGATACTCAAAATTCGGGGGTCAAAGAGTTTCATAAAACGTTCTTGGTGGAAAAAAATGTGAGTGAAAGATCCCACTGAATCGAATTTGATCCATGAATCTAAGAAATAGTGAGAATTCTTGATCTCTCTCAATATCTCTCTCAATTCGAATATCCAGGATTTGAATTGATGTCGTTTCATTGATTCCTCCTAAAGATTTCATTTCAATTGGAATTTGGTTATTCACGATGTACGATGATCCCTGTTAAGCATCCATGGCTGAATGGTTAAAGCGCCCAACTCATAATTGGCAAATTCGTAGGTTCAATTCCTGCTGGATGCACGCCAATGGGAACATTCAATAAGTCTATTGGAATTGGCTCTGTATCAATGGAATCTCATCATCCATACATAGCGAATCGGTATGGTATATTCATACCATAACATATGAACAGTAAGAACTAGAATTCTTATCGATACTGGAACTCATAGGGAAGAAAATGGATTTATGGATGGAATCAAATATGCAGTATTGACAGAAAAAAGTATTCGGTTATTGGGGAACAATCAATATACTTCTAATGTCGAATCAGGATCGACTAGGACAGAAATAAAGCATTGGGTCGAACTCTTCTTTGGTGTCAAGGTAATAGCTATGAATAGTCATCGACTCCCGGGAAAGGGTAGAAGGATGGGACATACAATGCATTACAGACGCATGATCATTACGCTTCAACCGGGTTATTCTATTCCACCTCTTATAGAGAAAAGAACTTAAAGCAAAAGACTTAATAACACGGCAATACATTTATACAAAACTTCTACCCCGAGCACACGCAATGGAGCCGTAGACAGTCAAGCGAAATCCAATCCACGAAATAATTTGATCTATGGACAGCATCATTGTGGTAAAGGTCGTAATGCCAGAGGGATCATTACCGCAGGGCATAGAGGGGGAGGTCATAAGCGTCTATACCGTAAAATCGACTTTCGACGGAATGAAAAAGAGATATCTGGTAGAATCGTAACCATAGAATATGACCCTAATCGAAATGCATACATTTGTCTCATACACTATGGGGATGGTGAGAAGAGATATATTTTACATCCCAGAGGGGCTATAATTGGAGATACCATTGTTTCTGGTACAGAAGTTCCTATATCAATGGGAAATGCCCTACCTTTGAGTGCGGTTTGAACTATTGATTTACGTAATTGGAAGTCACCAATTAGGTTTACGACGAAACCTAGAAATCGATCACTGATCCAATTGGAGTACCTCTACGGGATAGACCTCAACAGAAAACTGTTGAGTAACGGCAGCAAGTGATTGAGTTCAGTAGTTCCTCATAGAAAATTATTGACTCTAGAGATATGGTAATATGGAGAAGACAAAATTGTTTGAAGCGCGCACAGAACCGGAAGCGCCCCTTGTTTCAAAGAGAGGAGGACGGGTTATTCACATTTCATTTGATGGTCAGAGGCAAATTGAAAGCTAAGCAGTGGTAATTAGAAAGACCCCCCGGGGAAAAATAGAGATGTCTCCTACGTTACCCGTAATATGTGGAAGTATCGACGTAATTTCATAGAGTCATCCGGTCTGAATGCTGCATGAAGAACATAAGCCAGATGACGGAACGGGGAGACCTAGGATGTAGAAGATCCTAACATGAGTGATTCGGCAGATTTGGATTCCTATATATCCACTATATCCACTCATGTGGTACTTCATCATACGATTCATATAAGATCCATCTGTCTAGATATCATCATATACATCTAGAAAGCCGTATGCTTTGGAAGAAGCTTGTACAGTTTGGGAAGGGGTTTTGATTGAGAAAAAAGAAGAATCTACTTCAACCGATATGCCCTTAGGCACGGCCATACATAACATAGAAATCACACTTGGAAAGGGTGGACAATTAGCTAGAGCAGCAGGCGCTGTAGCGAAACTGATTGCAAAAGAGGGCAAATCGGCCACATTAAGATTACCATCTGGGGAGGTCCGTTTGATATCCAAAAACTGCTTAGCAACAGTCGGACAAGTGGGTAATGTTGGGGTGAACCAAAAGAGTTTGGGTAGAGCCGGATCTAAGTGTTGGCTAGGTCAGCGTCCTGTAGTAAGAGGAGTAGCTATGAACCCTGTAGACCATCCCCATGGGGGCGGTGAAGGGAGAGCCCCGATTGGTAGAAAAAAACCCACAACCCCTTGGGGTTATCCTGCGCTTGGAAGAAGAAGTAGGAAAAGGAACAAATATAGTGATAGTTTTATTCTTCGTCGCCGTAAATAGGAACATTGAGAATCGAATTTTTTGAATTGGAAATAATGCGATGGGCGAACGACGGGAATTGAACCCGCGCATGGTGGATTCACAATCCACTGCCTTGATCCACTTGGCTACATCCGCCCCTTCCCTTATCTAGCTAAAGGATTTTCTCTTTTTTCCATTCATCATTATACTTCAGATTAAGATCGAGATATTGGACATAGAATGCCAATTTAAAAAATGGAAAAAAAAGGAGTAATCAGCCGTGACACGTTCACTAAAAAAAAATCCTTTTGTAGCTAATCATTTATCGGGAAGAATTGAAAAACTCAACAGGAGGGAGGAGAAAGAAATCATAGTGACTTGGTCTCGGGCATCTACCATTATACCCACAATGATTGGCCATACAATAGCTATTCATAATGGAAAGGAACATTTACCTATTTATATCACAGATCGTATGGTCGGTCACAAATTGGGAGAATTCGCACCTACTCTCACTTTCGTGAGACACGCTAGAAACGATAATAAATCTCGTCGTTAGTCGTTCTACTAAGTATTCATGCGAAAAGCCTGATCTTAATATCTTAAGAGTATTTAGACTTAAGAGTCTTCATCTTATAGTAAGAGCATAGGTATATTTCTTTTTTCTAGTATACTAATAAGACTTTGACTTTATACTTTATAGAAATAGAATCTAACAAGATAGT